CAAGATGTTCAATTTTTACATAGAAAAAAATTCGGTCAAAAAAGACCCCATAAGATGTTGACCGTAAATGAGAAGAGTGATTACGGAGAAAAAGGAAGATGGATTCGTATTCACATATATGAGAATTATATAGGAACAAGAAGAACCTTGGATTACCTTTTGACAAAACGGAAATATGTTTATTTTGAGTAATAAGACTATTCCAATAGTCGTAGAGAAAGAAACGTAATAAATGCAAAGAAGAGGCATCTTGCACCCAGTAGCGAAGGCTTTGAACCAAGATTTCCAGATGGGTGGGATAGGGTATTAGTACATTTGACACATAATCTAAATGGGAAAATTTGTCCTCTAAAAAAGGAAATAGTGAATGAAGTGATCGTAAATTATGGGACTTTGCTATTTCTTTCCTTTCTAAGTCTAAGTAAGATACTAATCGTAGGGAAAATGGAATTTCCACAATGACTGCAAATACCTCTGATAGAATTTTCGAATAAAAATTCTTATTGTGCCAAAAAAAAAGTGGATTTTGGCTCGAATCATTAGTCGAAATAATCAAAAAATTCTGTTGATACATTCGATTAATTAATCGTTTCACAATTATTGAACTAGATTTATTGTCATAACCTGCATTTTCAAACAAAACGGATCTATTTAAACCACCATCATGAGCAAGTGCATAAATATACTCCCGAAAAATAAGTGGGTATAGAAAATCATGTTGTCGAGATCTATCTAGTTCGAAATAGCCTTGAAGTTCCTCCATTTCCAATTCAATTTGAACACAAAAAAGGAGGGTATTTATTTTATTAGTTATCAAATGATACATAGTGCGATACAGTTAAAACAAGGTATTATAGTAAGAAAAGAATGGATAACTCGGAGACAGGTATACTTATTAATGGATTCTCTACCCTCTTCAATCTAATTAGTTTCTATTCATTATAGGATAAGAATATGGATTAGAAATCCTTTATTTTTTCAACCCAATCGCTCTTTTGATTCTAGAAAAAACTATCTTTATCAATATGCTGCTTCTTTATACACATTTATGTCCAACCCAGAATGGGAAATAGCTAATAATAATAAGTAGGACTTATTAAAAAAATTGATAATCATCCCTTGATGGAAAACCTTTCCCGTCTCAGGCACTAATATATTTTTAACATGTAATTAGATCAGGGAATCGTTCAAATTTAAGAACAGAAGCTCGTTGCTTTTTCTTTCCCTATAATTAATTGGCGTCACGTCATAGGACTCTATCCATTTATTCAATGGACCCAATTCTGAATTAATTGCATTTTCTTTCTTACTAAGAATTCAATTCAAATAAGGTTTTGAACCGATCCGGTACGAATGAAATATTTTCAGAATTATCTATTGATACGACATGCTGTTTTTTCCATTCAGTCCTTTCAGGATCAGTCGTGGTCTTACAAACTCTACCGAGGGTCTGAACGAATCTGTTACTTCATACAAATGTATAAAAGATGCTAGCCGCACTTAAAAGCCGAATACTCTACCGTTGAGTTAGCAACCCCAAAAAACAAAACTTCGTACGTGGAAATCCATACGGAAAATAAATACAAGATAAAATTGCACAACGCAATCAATCAAAACATTGAACTACAAAAAAGTCTATCGAATAAAAAATTTCTAATTGATTCGAAATCAAAAAAATAAAAAGAAACAGATTCAATGAGAATATAAAAATTTTTAGATAAAATAAAGATAAATAAGAATATAGAATAAAAAGGAAAATTTTTATAGAATGCCCCTTATCACTTATGTTATTGTTATCCATTTTTTTTTTCAATCAAAAAAAACTTTTTTTTTTGATTTTTATCTCACACAAAAACAACTTCTTATATCATAAGAAATATAACGAAGACATATAAATTTGATTAAATGAGTTTCGAAGTCAGGTCACAAACCAAAATTAGGAAAGATAAATAGGTGCGTTTCAACACGATCGAATTATATTCGTTCAATACACTGTTGTCAATATGAATGCTTAGATAAAGAGTGCACTGAAAAAAAAGCCCCTTATCGGATTTGAACCGATGACTTACGCCTTACCATGGCGTTACTCTACCACTGAGTTAAAAGGGCCCCAATTTTTGAATCAATCAAATCACTACTATGCGGATAAGATCTATATATCTATTTCTATATAATATAATAATCAGATAGAGAATTTATCAAAATAATCTATATATAGATTATTTTGATAAATAGATGCAGTAGACACAGAATAGCTGGTGGCTCATTCAGTAAGGAAAAATTTGATATCCTTAAGGAAGATGGTATCGGGTCAAAATTGGATTTGATATTACCCAGCAATTGCACATAGATCCAAGATATTTCATCGAATCATATGATAAAGAAATTCAACCTGTCCCCCGAATCAAACAAATTCTTAAAGATTTCGATAACTTCTTGATCCCCTTTCCCAGATTTCAAAATTGCTCGTTTGTTAATTTCTTGGCTTATTCTGGGATAGAGATATTTCTCTCTCATCTTAAGAAAGAAGGAGTGAATCAATGAATGAAAGTGAAAAAACTGGAGTTTAATCCGCCTTCCGGAACAGCTGAATCACTTCCTGAAAGGATCCTATACTTCAGTTCGTATTACTTCTATTTCTTTTTTTATTTTATTTAAATATTCATTCTATTTTATTATTTTTTAGATAATATAGAAATTTTTAATAGTAATAATTTTTTTTTCTCGAATAGCGATTAGAGTTAATGGTTTATGAAAAGATCTTTCGAGTCTAGTTCGAGCATTCCATTCTATTGACAATTTCAAAAAAACTGTTGATACTATATCATGAGCATAGTATGATGGTGGTCGGGCAAATATGCCCCCATCGTCTAGTGGTCCAGGACATCTCTCTTTCAAGGAGGCAACGGGGATTCGACTTCCCCTGGGGGTAGGGTACTACGAAAGGAAGTTGATCATGGATTATCAATAATCCTAGACTTGATTCTTCCTGGGTCGATGCCCGAGCGGTTAATGGGGACGGACTGTAAATTCGTTGGCAATATGTCTACGCTGGTTCAAATCCAGCTCGGCCCAAGAATTTGCTGATCCACCATGAAATGATATAGCCCATTTGTTCTTCAAAAAGTCTGGCCTCGTCTTAAAAAAAGAATAAAAAAAAAGTAAAATTTTCTGATATATCCCTGCCGCTTTATTTGCTCGGTTCTATTTTTTTATTTTTATTTGTTCCCAAAAATTCTGATTTTGCTAACAATCAAATTTCATATCAGGATCTCTAATTAGAAAGTGTAAGGAAAAGAAGAAAAAAAAAAAAGGATTTGTTTTTTTTTATCATTTTGCTTAAAGTGATTATCACTCGATTTGTCAATAACGAAAGGATTACTATGTCGCTCTCGGAAAGCGCCCATTTATGGGGATATTAATATCACATCCCACGTCGTGTTATAACTGTTATAACACGGCGATTCTAATCTAAATAGAACTGGTTTAAATTTTAAATACAATCATAAGAATATTTATACTCTACTTTTTCATTTCCCTGGGATTGTAGTTCAATTGGTCAGAGCACCGCCCTGTCAAGGCGGAAGCTGCGGGTTCGAGTCCCGTCAGTCCCGACGGAATCAAATCCAATAAAATAAAAAATACATTAATTCATCTCTCCGTTTGAATTGAATGTGAAAAGGGATACAAACGGTCGAATTTGATTCCCGACAATGAAAGGTATTTCTTTCCTTTTCGGGTTCCGAGTTTGTCTAACTTCAATTACTAGTTTGAAAGAATCTATCTCATTCAAATTGAACTTTTGATATATGCGACCTTTTTTTAATCCGGATATTAATAAAGATCAAACAAGGATCCAACCGCGCTTATAGTTATAGAGGTGGAATGAAAAATCTTTTTTAAAATAATCTTTTTTCTTTAAATTACCTTTTCAGTAAAGTAAGGGGGCTGGCGAAAAAAGAACAAACTCTAAAAGAAATAGTTAATTTGATGGAATATTAAATTGTTTTTATACTGGGACTTCTTTTTATCACACTTATTTGTTTTCCAAGAACAAAAATTCTATAGTTAAAAAAAAGTACTTAACTCCTTTCCTTCTTTTCTATTTCGCTTCTATTGTTTGTTTTGGTTTATTTTTTTAACCAATGGAAACTTAAGAGTGTTCAAATCATACATCATCAGATGATTGTAGAAGGAGGGCAGTAGGTTATAGAAAAAAACAAGAATGGAAAAGAAGGATAAATTCAAATAAAAAAGAAAAGTAAAAGGGTTGGATCAGGAATCCAATTTTTGACGAGCTATGGATAAAAGATCTTCCTATGTTATACTATTCAATTCTCGACGATAAATTGATTTGATAGCTCCGATATTGTTATTCATGATATTGATCTGATTCAATATCATCGAGGTGTAATTCATCCCATTGAATTTGCAGGCGAAAGATTTATCATCTCTATGGGATTAAATCCCGAGTTATTGCCAAATAAAAAAACAATGAGATTATGGAAGTAAATATTCTCGCATTTATTGCTACTGCACTCTTCATTCTAGTTCCTACTGCTTTTTTACTTATAATATACGTAAAAACAGTCAGTCAAAGTGATTGATTTGAATCAAACTTGACTTATTTGCTTAGTCAATGATTGACGAAATAGAAGAAATCAAAAGGATTTGAGTCTCACGTCTTAACTTAAATTAAATGACGAAATGCGCGGACTAGAATCAGCGGTATAGTATTCTATGAGATCCGATAGTATGGTAGAAAGAACTATATGAATCTTTCTACCATACTCGCTATTTTTGTTATTGTAATCTAACAAGTTGTACTGTATAAAAATACAGGATTAATGTAGATTAATCTACAATCTATATCTTCGTGATATATGTAATGTACATAGTATCCCAATTCGATTTCTTTACTTCATCTATTTAATTTGTCTTGATTCCAATCAATCTGAAATAACTGAAAAGCAATTAATAATATTACGGTTCTCATTGCTAGATCTCGGATTATTTTCAAAAAAAAAGTATGGGCAAGTAATTGATTGAGCAGTTAACATCTGACCAAGGGGTTCTCTGGCAATTTCTTCGGATCCCGAAAGAGTAAAACCCATCATTTTTCACTCTTTCTTTCGGCATGATATGAAATGCCTCATAAAATGAGTCAATAAAGCCTATAGAAAAGCATATAATATAGATAAAATTTCGAAAATAAGAAAACAATTGGTAAGTTAAGTACGCAATATAATATGTGACTTGCCTAAGGTAAGATCCTTATTATGTATAGTCTTTCCTTGGACAATTCCTATGTATATGTTGTTTCCCATAGAGGATGTGGACCCAATTAATAACATAAACATAGCAGAACTTTTTTTTCTTTGATGAGTCAAGAAGGAAACAAATAAAAACTAAATAAAAAAAACCATCTATAAAAAAAAAAACAATGATTCTTCAACTCAAAATTAGTAATACCTCTAGAGTCCACTTCTTCCCCATACTACGAGTGAAAGGGAAAATGTAAAAACTACCATTAAAGCAGCCCAAGCAAGACTTACTATATCCATGTAAATTATGTCCCCTATTTCTATTAAGGAATTATTCCATTATTGTTCACTAATAATAGTGGAATCACTAGCGCATAGTCAAAAAAAGATTCTGACCCCTTTCATCGGGGTCAAAAAATCCGCCTCTAAAAAGTTCTTATAGGAACGGGTTTTTTTAGTAGAATCGGAAAAGGTTAAGCACAAGTAAAATACGCAGTGACCCATTTTGAAGTCTCAAGGAAATTTTCCTAAGATGTAGGAATAATAAGGCCTGTTCTTTCTTGTGCTTCATTTCATTAAGTAAAAAAAAAAAGACATAAAAATATAGAATCAAGATACATCATTATCTATCACATACTTTTATTTCCCATTTGATCTAATCCTTACTGTCTATGTCTAACGATTGTCTCTGTGAAACAATCGGAGGAACGCAGGTTTATTGAAAAGAAATTCTTTCTTTTTTCAGTTTTTATGATAGATAAAAGTCAATTTTCCATCGAATTTGGTATTTATTTTATTGAATGCCCCAGCACTTAGAAGAACCTTCTGAGTCTGTATACAAAGTAGCTTATCACAACCACTAATTAGATTAGCCATCAGGCTTATCCAATCTAATGCAAGACCCGTGAATTAAAGACTCCATTAGTAGTGGAAGGGCTTTTATAGAAAGATTTACCAATTCCCTTTCACTTATAATCTGTCCTTGAATCCTCGAGGCAAGGATTTACAGCACTTTAGCTTGAGAGAACCGAACTTGCAGATGTTTCGAATCAAGCAAATAGCAAGAGTTCTTTTCCTCCATTTTCTTTTGCTGGTGAAAAATTCAACGAGTTCTATCAGCAAAAGCAAATCAAATAAGATAAGGGATTTCGAGTTTTTTGTTGATCAGGCGACACCCGGATTTGAACTGGGGAAAAAGGATTTGCAGTCCCCCGCCTTACCGCTCGGCCATGCCGCCAAAATTATAGCATACGAAATAGATGAAAACCTTTCCCCCTTGCTTGGGATGGGGGGGATAAATAAACTTCTTTTTTTTGTGCTTCCATCTTGAATCCCGTTTTCCTTAATCGCTTGTACGAAAGAAATCCTTCCTTTTTGGGGTTGGATCCACCCCTTCGGTTCTTCAGTTGTATGTATAGTATCGCAAAACATAAATATCGAAAAACTTTCCAGATTGAAAAAGCACATTTAGTTCCAAAACCGGATAAATTGGAACCATTAACTATTAAATGTGACTGTAAATTCATGAATGATTCTTGGATTTGAGTCGAAAATTGGCTTTTCCTAATTCTAATAATATAAGAAGAAAATCAAAATTGATACATAACTAATCAGTATTGATTCTTTTCAATACAAAAAAAATCCTTATTAATTTCAATTATAACAGCAATTCGAAGTATATGAAAACCCCAGAACCTAAATTGTTCTACAAATATCTAATTGGGTATCTTATCTATATAAGATGCCTATAGGGAATTATCAGGAAATTGTAGTGCTTCAATGAATTTTTCTTAAATTGAAAAAGAAAATCGAAATTTTGACATAGCATGGCATATGCTGTCCCGAATAGAACTGCAATAAAGAAGGAAACATATAGAGAAATAGTTATCTACACATGTTTAATAATTAATAAATAGAAGCCTTTGTTTTTGTTGAATAATAAAATCCACAAAAAAGTTAAGTGCTAAAAAAATATCAAGTCTATTTTTTTGATGATTATTATGTCTTTATCTCATCGAACGGATCAAATTATGAATCCAATTTTTTTTCTTTTCTGATATCCAATCGGATTGGAATATGTAATATCATAATAATGGTATAAATTGAATCACTTTTTTTTTGATATTCTATACCAAAGCCCATAAGTCTAAGTGTCATTTATCAATTCCTTTCCATTTGTATCTATTACAAATTCCAATTTGAGTATAAAATTCTCTTTATTCTCCTCCATTCATAT